TATCTAAAATAAAAGAATGTACCCTTCTATCCAAATCCAATTTGCATCGATAAAATAAATCAAAATTCCAGTAGTAGATGAATAATTGCAAATTTTTGTGTGTACGAGATTAGAATAACTTCAAAATAACTGACATAATTTTTTATTTTTCCTGATCAGAAAAATACATGAAAAAGAAAGGAGGTAGAAAAATTTTTGGATTTATGGTTAAAGAAGAAAAAGAAGAAAACTGGGGTTCTGTTGAATTTCAAGTATTCAGTTTCACCAATAAGATACGGAGACTTGCTTCACATTTGGAATTACACAAAAAAGATTTTTCATCGGAAAGAGGTCTCCGAAGACTTTTGGGAAAACGTCAACGTTTGCTGGCTTATTTGGCAAAGAAAAATAGAGTACGTTATAAGAAATTAATCAGTCAGTTGGATATTAGGGAGCGGTAATTTCATCGTTCGAATTTTTTTTCTTATTTTATTAGTAGTCTTATAGTAGTCTTAGATTTTGCATTTTGATGAGCCTCGTTTTGAGGAATTCATGGAATAATCCATTTTCATGGAATAATGAATTAAGGAAGAAAGGATATGAGTCTACCGCTTACAAGAAAAGATCTCATGATAGTCAATATGGGCCCTCACCACCCATCAATGCATGGTGTTCTTCGACTGATCGTTACTCTCGATGGTGAAGATGTTATTGATTGTGAACCCATATTAGGCTATTTACACAGAGGAATGGAAAAAATCGGGGAAAACCGAACTATTATACAATACTTACCTTATGTAACACGTTGGGATTATTTAGCTACTATGTTTACAGAAGCAATAACGGTAAATGCACCAGAATTCTTGGAGAATATTCAAATACCCCAAAGAGCCAGCTATATTAGGGTAATTATGTTAGAATTGAGCCGTATAGCTTCTCACTTGTTATGGCTTGGACCTTTTATGGCAGATCTCGGTGCGCAGACTCCTTTTTTTTATATTTTTAGAGAGAGAGAATTAATATATGATCTATTTGAAGCTGCTACAGGTATGCGAATGATGCATAATTACTTTCGCATCGGAGGAGTTGCTGCCGATCTGCCTTATGGATGGATCGATAAATGTTTAGATTTCTGTGATTATTTTTTACGAGGAGTTATTGAATATCAACAACTTATTACACAGAATCCCATTTTTTTGGAACGAGTTGAGGGAGTTGGTTTTATTAGCGGAGAAGAAGCTGTAAATTGGGGCTTATCGGGCCCCATGTTACGAGCTTCTGGAATACAATGGGATCTTCGTAAAGTTGATCTTTACGAGTCTTACAATCAATTCGATTGGAAAGTCCAATGGCAAAAAGAAGGGGATTCATTAGCGCGCTATTTAGTACGAATCGGTGAAATGAGGGAATCAATCAAAATTATTCAACAGGCTGTAGAAAAAATTCCTGGGGGCCCTTATGAGAATTTAGAAGTCCGACGCTTTAAGAAAGCAAAGAATTCCGAATGGAATGATTTTGAATATCGATTTCTTGGTAAAAAACCTTCGCCCAATTTTGAATTGTCAAAGCAAGAGCTTTATGCAAGAGTGGAAGCCCCAAAAGGTGAATTAGGAATTTATCTGGTAGGAGATGATAGTCTTTTCCCCTGGAGATGGAAAATTCGTCCACCCGGTTTTATTAATTTGCAAATTCTTCCTCAGCTAGTCAAAAAAATGAAATTGGCTGATATCATGACGATATTAGGTAGTATAGATATCATTATGGGAGAAGTTGATCGTTGAAATGATAATAGACAGGGTACAGGTAGAAGCTATCAATTCTTTTTCGAACTTGGAATTATTAAAAGAAGTCTATGGACTGATATGGATTCTACCCATTTTGACCCTCTTACTGGGAATCACAATAGAAGTACTCGTAATTGTGTGGTTAGAAAGAGAAATATCCGCATCGATACAACAACGTATTGGTCCTGAATATGCTGGCCCCCTGGGACTGCTTCAAGCTATAGCAGATGGAACTAAGCTACTTTTTAAAGAGGATATCTTGCCATCCCGAGGGGATATTCCCTTATTTAGCATTGGACCGTCTATAGCAGTCATATCAATTTTATTAAGTTTTTTAGTTATTCCTTTGGGATATCGCTTTGTTTTAGCGGATCTTAGTATTGGTGTTTTTTTATGGATTGCCATTTCAAGTATTGCTCCTATTGGTCTTCTTATGGCAGGATATAGCTCAAATAATAAATATTCTTTTTCAGGTGGTCTACGAGCTGCCGCTCAATCTATTAGTTATGAAATCCCATTAACTTTTTGTGTACTAGCAATATCTCTACGTGCGATTCGTTAAAATAGGATCTTTTTCCTCTGAAATTCATTGAATATTTATCTTCCTTTTCTTATTCTATATTCAGGTTAGTAAGTTAAACTAGATAGCTATATGAGTGAAACAAAACTGCTTATTAATTTGTAGTAAAAAGAAAAAATCTCATTTCCTACGTACAAGAAAAAATGGAAGTAAACATAAGCGCTGTAAATTCTTTACCCCAAGGTTGAGATTTTTTGATTAGTCATCATATCTTGAAGCGGGCAATAATAAGGGATTCCCGATACAGAAAGTTGTAATCATAAGGGAATCCATCAAAAGTTAGTGAGGGATTAGAAACACTAAAGTACATAAAGGATTAGTAATGAGGGAATCTAAGGCATTAGATATTTTTCCTCATAAAAGGAATCATAATAAGGACTTGAAATTGGTGGAAATGAGCAAGTAGTACTTTCTTCGGATTCCGATCCAGAGTATGTTCCCATTCACTTGTTAATGGAAATGGCTATCAAGAACGAATTAACCCTTTATTCCTTTTTTCTTTTTAAATACCCCTCGTGGAAAGAAGAATAGGACAAAAGATATGGAATGCAATACTTTCCGTCGTTTATCCATATTCATACAGAATTCTTCATGAACTAATACCCAACTCTTTTCGTTTATTAATTGTTATAACGAGTGTTTTATTCCAAGATTAAGTTATTGCTGAACAAAGAAAAAGTACCATTATATTATAAAGGATGAGATGAATTCCGAAGCGTTTTTTATTATTCTAGCAGACAGAATTCCTTTGGTCTAATTTAGGACGTTGAAATCGATTTTATCTTAGATAACTCTAACTACGCCCAAGAAGATAATAACGAAATGAAACAGTACTTTCCTTTTTTCTGATCATAGAGGAGCCGTATGAAACTAAGGTTTCATGTACGGTTTTGGAATAGCGGTGGGAACTGTGATGTTATCGTCGACTATGATTATCCAACAGTTCAAGTACAGTTGATATAGTTGAAGCCCAGTCAAAATATGGTTTTTTTGGATGGAATCTTTGGCGTCAGCCTATAGGTTTTCTGGTTTTTCTAATTTCTTCTTTGGCGGAATGTGAAAGATTACCCTTTGATTTACCAGAAGCAGAGGAAGAATTAGTAGCAGGTTATCAAACCGAATATTCTGGTATCAAATATGGTTTATTTTATCTTGTTTCTTACCTAAATTTATTAGTTTCCTCTTTATTTGTAACAGTTCTCTACTTAGGCGGGTGGAATTTGTCTATTCCCTATATATCCTTTTTTGGATTTTTCCAAATGAATAAAATGGTTGGAATTTTAGAAATGACAATGGGTATCTTTATTACATTAACTAAAGCTTATTTATTTCTCTTCATTTCTATCACAATAAGATGGACTTTACCCAGGATGAGAATGGATCAGTTATTAAATCTTGGATGGAAATTTCTTTTACCTATTTCCCTGGGCAATCTCTTATTAACAACTTCTTCTCAACTTGTTTCACTATAAAATAAGATAATACAATAACAGTAAGAATATTTTCAACACAAAAGTTCTCTCAAACAAGAGAAAGAAACATACCTTTTTCATAGATATTTCGAATATGTTCCCTATGGTAACTGGGTTCATGAGTTATGGTCAACAAACAATACGCGCAGCAAGGTACATTGGTCAAAGTTTCATAATTACCTTATCCCACACAAATCGTTTACCTATAACGATTCACTACCCCTATGAAAAATCAATTACATCGGAGCGTTTCCGGGGGCGAATCCACTTTGAATTTGATAAATGTATTGCTTGTGAAGTATGTGTTCGCGTATGCCCTATAGATCTACCTCTTGTGGATTGGAGATTTGAAAAGGATATTAAAAGGAAACAATTGCTTAATTATAGTATTGATTTCGGAGTTTGTATATTTTGTGGTAATTGTGTTGAGTACTGTCCGACAAACTGTTTATCAATGACTGAAGAATATGAACTTTCTACTTATGATCGTCATGAATTGAATTACAATCAAATTGCTTTGAGTCGGTTACCAATCTCCATAATGGGAGATTACACAATTCAAACAATTAGGAATTCAACTCAAAGTAAAATAGACGAAGAAAAATCTTGGAATTCAAGAACGATTACTGATTACTAGAATTTTTTTGTTAGAATCCAAAAGTTCTTTACTAACTAGAAAGAAAAACGAATACCTACTGCTTATTGCAAATTATTCCTGATTTTAAATCAGAGTAGATTTTCGTGATGTGATTTCTAACTATAGAAAGAGCTTATATACAATATACAAAAAAATTTCCTAATCCCTTTTTTCTTCCTTGAATCTTTTAGTTTTAGTCAGTTCATGAAAAAATTTATACTATTAATTTCTTCTTATCCATAATGGATTTACCTGGGCCAATACATGAAATTCTTGTGCTATTTGGGGGATTTGTTCTTCTACTAGGGGGTCTAGGGGTGGTATTACTTACCAACCCAACTTTTTCTGCTTTTTCGCTAGGATTAGTTCTTGTTTGTATATCCTTATTCTATATTTTATTGAATTCCTACTTTGTAGCTGTGGCACAACTTCTTATTTATGTGGGAGCTATAAATGTCTTGATCATATTTGCCGTAATGTTCGTAAATGGCTCAGAATGGTCTAAAGATAAGAATTTTTGGACTATTGGAGATGGGTTCACTTCACTCGTTTGTATAACTATTCCTTTTTCACTAATGACTACTATCCCAGATACGTCATGGTATGGAATTCTTTGGACTACAAGATCAAACCAAATAGTAGAACAGGGTCTCATAAATAACGTTCAACAAATTGGGATTCATTTAGCAACCGATTTTTATCTTCCATTTGAACTCATTTCCATAATTCTTCTAGTTTCTTTAATAGGTGCAATTACTATGGCTCGGCAATAAGAAATACTTAGAATGAGTCAAAATTATAAGAATTTCAAATCTAAAATAAATCACTAAAGAACCACAATTTTGATTTATTAAAACCCATCTACTGCCAACAAATACCTTCTTTTCTCTTTTGTTGTGTAATTGTTCTATTCTAATTAATTCAATCGGTTCAATTCTTGTCCTCATATTGAAATGAATCGAGATTGCTAAGGAGTTAGTTAATGATGTTTGAGCATGTACTTTTTTTGAGTGTCTATTTATTTTCGATTGGTATCTATGGATTGATCACAAGCCGAAACATGGTTAGAGCTCTAATATGCCTTGAACTTATACTGAATTCAATTAATCTAAATCTCGTAACATTTTCTGATCTATTTGATAGCCGCCAATTAAAAGGAGACATTTTCGCAATTTTTGTTATAGCCCTTGCGGCTGCTGAAGCAGCTATTGGATTATCCATTCTTTCTTCCATCCATCGTAATAGGAAATCAACTCGTATCAATCAATCTAATTTTTTGAATAATTAGACATAGAATCTTCTAAACAAAGGGACACATATAATAATAATATGAAATATTAACATGAATACTATTTATTATTTGAGAATATCTATTTTTTTAGTAGGTTATTCCATAGTATTCTTTTTTACTTAGTTGAATTTTTGCAATTCATTGATATTGCAATTTGAATATTGCAATAATTTATATTGAAAAGACGATAGCCAATTTATTGGCTAATTCGAATTCGTATATACATATACAATTCGTATAATTATGATTGTTGAAGCCCAAAATTCAAGTCTCTTGGCTCTTTTCATGCTTTCTCACAAACGGATTAAGAAATATATTGCATTATTTGTTGAAGTTTGGATAAACCATTGCTTCGTCTGGTGTCTACAATACATTTGATTGATATAGTACTAATTTCATTTTGACCAGATCGAAAATTTTTATGTTGAAAAGGAAAATTTATAGATCCAATGTCACATTCCGTAAAAATTTATGATACATGTATAGGATGCACTCAATGTGTACGAGCTTGTCCAACAGATGTATTAGAAATGATACCTTGGGATGGATGTAAAGCCAAGCAAATTGCTTCCGCGCCGAGAACCGAAGATTGTGTGGGTTGTAAGAGATGCGAATCCGCCTGCCCAACAGATTTTTTAAGTGTCCGCGTTTATTTAGGACCTGAGACAACCCGCAGCATGGCTCTATCTTATTGATACGTTACAAAAAATTCCACTTGAATCGTCTGATTCCTCTTTACCGAAGAAGCCTGTGCTCAAAATAATCGAGCACGGGCTTTTCTGGTCAAAACGTATCTTGTCTTTATCACTTTATCATGAGTTCTTTTCCTTGGTTAACAATACTTGTTGTTTTGCCGATATTTGCGGGTTCATTAATTTTCTTTTTACCTCATAGGGGAAACAAAATCGTTAGGTGGTATACTATGTCTATTTGTTTATTAGAATTCCTTCTAATGACTTATGCATTCTGTTATCATTTCCAATTGGAGGATCCCTTAATCCAATTAAAAGAGGATTCTAAATGGATAGATGTCTTCGATTTCCACTGGAGATTGGGAATCGATGGACTTTCATTAGGATCTATTTTATTGACAGGATTTATGACTACTTTAGCTACTTTAGCAGCTTGGCCGGTTACCCGGAATTCCCGATTATTCTATTTCCTGATGCTCGCAATGTATAGCGGTCAAATAGGATTATTTTCTTCGCGAGACCTTTTACTTTTTTTTATCATGTGGGAGTTAGAATTAATTCCTGTTTACTTACTTTTATCCATGTGGGGGGGGAAGAGGCGTCTCTATTCAGCTACAAAGTTTATTTTGTATACTGCAGGTGGTTCCATTTTTTTCTTAATCGGAGTTCTAGGTATGGGCTTATACGGTTCCAACGAACCAAGATTAGATTTGGAAAGATTAATTAATCAATCATACCCTGCAACATTGGAAATACTATTTTATTTTGGCTTCCTTATTGCTTATGCTGTCAAATTGCCGATTATACCCCTACATACGTGGTTACCAGATACCCATGGGGAAGCGCATTACAGTACATGTATGCTTTTAGCGGGAATCCTATTAAAAATGGGAGCATATGGATTGATTCGGATCAATATGGAATTGTTACCTCATGCTCATTATCTATTTTCCCCTTGGTTAGTAATAATAGGAGCGATGCAAATAATCTATGCAGCTTCAACTTCTCTTGGCCAACGAAATTTCAAAAAAAGAATAGCCTACTCCTCCGTCTCTCACATGGGTTTCATTATTATAGGAATTGGTTCCATAACCAACATTGGACTCAATGGAGCTATTTTACAAATATTATCCCATGGATTTATTGGGGCTACACTTTTTTTCTTAGCGGGAACGGCTTGTGATAGAATGCGCCTTGTTTATCTCGAAGAACTGGGAGGGGTTTCTATCCCAATGCCAAAAATTTTTACCATGTTTAGTAGCTTTTCAATGGCTTCTCTTGCCTTACCAGGAATGAGCGGTTTTGTTGCGGAATTAGTAGTATTTTTTGGACTAATTACTAGTCCAAAATTTCTGTTAATGCCAAAAATGCTAATTACTTTTGTAATGGCAATTGGAATGATATTAACTCCTATTTATTTATTATCTATGTTACGACAGATGTTCTATGGATACAAACTATTTCATGTTCCAAACGAAAATTTTGTGGATTCTGGCCCGCGAGAACTCTTTCTTTTAATCTGTATCTTTTTACCAGTAATAGGAATCGGTATTTATCCAGATTTTGTTCTCTCGCTATCCGTTGACAGGGTAGAGGCTCTGTTATCCAATTATTATCCTAAATAGGATTTTTTTTCTTCTACTAGTCCGCTCTATATTCCATAGTGGAAATACTAAAAAATTCAGAAAAAAGTAAAAGAGTCTAATTAGATCTATCTCGAATTTTTGAGAACCCTTTGAGAAGGCGTTCAAGGGGTTCTCAAATCAAACACAAAAATGGAAGTTTTTTCCATTTCATTAAGGTTTTATGTTATGTAATCATTTAGATGGGTAATGTAAATGAACCATAACTATGTAAACCTATTCCTAATAGATTGATACCAAAATAACAGATCCAAATTATAAGAAATCCTATGGAAGCTACAAATGCTGACTTCGTACCCTTCCACTTTGGATTTGTTCTACTATGTAAATAAATTGCAAATATGGTCCAAGTAATAAATGCCCAAGTTTCTTTAGGATCCCAATTCCAGTAGGATCCCCACGCCTCATTAGCCCATACTGCTCCACAAAGAATACCTATGGTTAAAAGGGTAAACCCTAGACTAATGACACGATAACTCCAAGAATCCAAACGCTCAATTAATTGATATTTGTAATAATTTGGAAATGAAGGAAAAAAGGTGCTTTTTAAAGCACTTCTTTTTGCATAGAAATATTCAATCTCATTAAAGAAAAATGTTTTAAGCAAAACATTTTTCTTCTTTTTCGAAAAGAAATCTAAATTCTTTCGAAATCTAATGATTAGAAGAGCGGCGGATAATAAGGATCCGCACAAAAGAGTCGCATAGCTTAGTAACATCATACTGACATGCATCATTAACCACTGAGATTGTAGAGCAGGTACTAGTATTGTGGATTGATGCATTTCAGTTAAAAGACCCGACGTGGCAAAGCCTTGCGTTAAAATAGTACTCGGCGTAGTTATTGTGCTTAAATCATTTTTAGAGTTCTGTATCTTAGGAATCATATGAAGAATATACAGAGCCCATGAAAGGAAGATCAATGACTCATATAAATTACTTAATGGAAAATGCCCCGAAGAAGCCCAACGAGAAACTAAGAATCCTGTTATACAGAAAAAAGTGGCTATCATTCCTTTTTCTGACGAATCACACAATCCCCCAAGTTCACGAACTAATAAGGTTATCAAATGAATCGTAATCACAATTGAAATTGTTGAGAAAGAAATATGAGTTAGTATATGTTCTAAAGTTGCAAATAGCATAAGTAGAAGGTCCCATTACAAAATTGGAAATTTCGAATTGAATCCATTTTATTTTATAATCTATTGTATTCTTTTTCGAGACTGCCGCCACTCGGACTCGAACCGAGATGCTTGAGCACTGCTTCCTAAGAGCAGCGTGTCTACCAATTTCACCATGGCGGCTAAGTTGAAATAACAGGTTTATTAAAAGAATATTAAGTTATTTTCTCGCGAATCGTCGAGATTGGAAGATTCCATAGAATTTAGGACATTAGAATCTTGATTAAAATAGACTTCGTTTGGTAGTATCGTTGCGAATTTTTTAACAAAAAAATTCTTGCTTTGCCCAATAGAAACAAAGTTTGAAAGAGTTGGAACAATTTTTTCTCAGTTGCAATATAGAACTAATTTTTTTGTTAATTTAGGATAAGATAGGTAGAAGTTGTAAGTCTTATTGCAGGAATACTCTACTTTTCATAATAGAATCCCCCTTTTTTTATTTATTATACGGATTCTATTACGAAAAGTTTATTGATAGGAAAAGAATATTTAGGTCACAGTATACCAAAAACCCTTTTTTTATATATATATCAGAGAGGTTTGTTCTAAGAATATTGTACCGAGGAATTCGACACATAAAAGTACATTCATTAATTAATCCTAATTTTTCATATTAAATAATTGGAATTTTTTTGGGATAGGTCAATTCATATTATCCCAAAACTCTATTATTAGTTTGTTTGTTGCCGAGAAAAACCCTTTGGTTTTGGATGCTCGCTGACGCCAGAAAATGATCTTGATTTTGCTAAAGAATAAGATTGTACTATGGAAAAATAAGTCTTTTTCTTCCAAAGATTTTTACGAATACGCTTTTTTGACATCGAAGTACGTTTTTTTGGAACTGCCATTCAAAAAGGAAATTACTTTTTTCTAGTTGTATGTGAAAGACATCTATTGCCGCAAATCAATCCATCTTTCTTCTTTTTCTTAGTATTTATACTTAGATACTAAAAGATATTGAAATTCTGAATTCTTTTTTACTTCATTTTGTCTAATGCGGATAAGACAAGAGTTTTTTAACATATTATATATTTTTTTTTAGACTTTGTTTTAATAATATAGAATATATGCAAAGGTTTTCTATTTAAATCAATTTATATTTCAAGTATACTCTCCATATACAGATATAAGGTATGGGGGCCTATCCCCATATAAGACGGGAGGATAAAAGGAAGGGAAAATTCAATCAAATAGTTAATTAAAGTATTCCAGAATTGAATTCCAATCAATTTGAGTTACGAAACAAGGGAGTTGCTTCATCTATCCCCATATAAGACGGGAGGATAAAAGGAAGGGAAAATTCAATCAAATAGTTAATTAAAGTATTCCAGAATTGAATTCCAATCAATTTGAGTTACGAAACAAGGGAGTTGCTTCATTTTAATACAAAAAAATATTAAAGTAAAATGATTCAATCTTTTTTTGTATTTTAATAAAAGTCCTTCTTTAGGTAATAACTAGGTAACGAAGTTATTTCATTAACTTTTTGACTTTAACCAACAAAACCTATTCTTATTTTTTGATTGTTTCAATGAGAAAATTTTTGAAAAATTAAGAATTCTAGTATTTTTTTATTCCTTCAGAAATAGATAAGAATTAGTTTGGTGAATCGGAAACTTTTTTTCAATTTTATAGAAAAATTGAAGTAAAATTTTCAAGTAAAAATTGCAATTTCTTTTCTTATGGAACATACATATCAATATGCATGGGTAATCCCTCTTCTCCCACTTCCAGTTATTATGTCAATGGGGTTTGGACTTTTTCTTATTCCGACAGCAACAAAAAATCTTCGTCGCATATGGGCTTTTCCTAGTGTTTTACTTTTAAGTATAGCTATGGTATTCTCATTTCACCTGTCTATTCAACAAATAAATGGAAGTTCTATCTATCAATATCTATGGTCTTGGACCGTCAATAATGATTTTTCCTTAGAATTTGGATACTTAATCGACCCGCTTACTTCTATTATGTTAATACTAATTACTACTGTAGGAATCCTGGTTCTTATTTATAGTGATGATTATATGTCTCACGATGAGGGATATTTGAGATTTTTTGTTTATATAAGTTTTTTCAATACTTCCATGTTGGGATTGGTTACTAGTTCCAATTTGATACAAATTTATTTTTTTTGGGAGCTTGTGGGAATGTGTTCCTATTTATTGATAGGCTTTTGGTTTACACGGCCAATTGCAGCGAGTGCTTGTCAAAAAGCTTTTGTAACTAATCGTGTAGGGGATTTTGGTCTGTTATTAGGAATTCTAGGTTTTTTTTGGATAACAGGTAGTTTAGAGTTTCGGGATTTGTTTAAAATAGCTAATAACTGGATTCCTAATAATGAGATTAACTCCTTGCTTACTATTTTGTGTGCTTTTTTATTATTCCTTGGTGCAGTTGCGAAATCGGCACAATTCCCTCTTCACGTATGGTTACCCGATGCTATGGAAGGACCCACCCCCATTTCAGCTCTTATACACGCAGCAACTATGGTTGCTGCGGGGATTTTTCTTATAGCTCGACTTCTTCCTCTTTTCATATCCCTACCTTTGATAATGAGTTTCATTTCTTTAATAGGTACACTAACACTTTTCTTAGGAGCCACTTTAGCTCTTGCTCAGAGAGATATTAAAAGAAGCTTAGCCTATTCTACAATGTCTCAATTGGGTTATATGATGTTAGCTCTAGGTATAGGTTCTTATCAAGCTGCTTTATTCCATTTGATCACTCATGCTTATTCGAAAGCTTTATTGTTCTTGGGATCCGGATCTGTTATTCATTCAATGGAACCTCTTGTTGGATATTCACCAGATAAAAGTCAGAATATGGTTCTTATGGGTGGTTTAAGAAAATACATTCCAATTACAAGAACTTGTTTTTTATGGGGTACCCTTTCTCTTTGTGGTATTCCACCTCTTGCTTGCTTCTGGTCCAAAGATGAAATCCTTAGTAATAGTTGGTTATATTCACCCTTTTTTGGAATAATAGCTTCTTTTACTGCAGGATTAACTGCGTTTTATATGTTTCGGATATATTTACTTACTTTTGATGGGTATTTGCGTGTTCATTTTCAAAATTACAGTAGTACTAAAGAGGATTCGTTGTATTCAATATCGTTATGGGGAAAAAGGATATCTAAAGGAGTCAATAGGGATTTCGTTTTATCAACAGCGAAGAGTGGAGTTTCTTTTTTTTCACAAAATCTATCCAAAATTCATGTTAATACAGGAAATAGTATAGGGTCCTTTAGTACTTCATTGGGGATTAAAAACACTTTTGTCTATCCTCATGAACCGGGAAATACTATGCTATTTCCTCTTCTTATATTACTGCTTTGTACTTTGTTTATTGGATCTATAGGAATCCATTTTGATAATGAAATAGGGGAATTAACCATATTATCAAAGTGGCTAACTCCCTCAATCAACTTTTTCCAAGAAAGTTCTAATTCTTCCATAAATTCATATGAATTTATCACTAATGCAATTTCTTCTGTAAGTCTAGCTATTTTTGGTCTATTCATAGCATATATGTTTTATGGATCTGCTTACTCTTTTTTTCAGAATTTGGATTTAATAAATTCCTTTGTAAAAGGGGGTCCGAAAAAGTATTTTTTCCATCAACTAAAAAAAAAGATATATAGTTGGTCATATAATCGCGGTTATATAGATATTTTCTATACTAGGACCTTTACCTTGGGTATAAGAGGATTAACCGAACTAACGCAGTTTTTCGACAAGGGTGTCATTGATGGAATTACCAATGGAGTAGGTCTTGCTAGTTTTTGTATAGGAGAAGAAATTAAATATGTAGGGGGAGGTCGAATTTCGTCTTATTTATTCTTTTTTTTATGTTATGTATCCGTGTTCTTATTCTTTTTTCTTTCTTAAGGAATTCCCCTATCTCCTGCCTAAGTAGCTTTCCTATTTGCCGATTTTTTCCATTCCTCTGTGTAAATAGCCTAATATGGGTTCACAATCAATAACATCTTCACCATCGAGAGTAACGATCAGTCGAAGAACACCATGCATTGATGGGTGGTGAGGGCCCATATTGACTATCATGAGATCTTTTCTTGTAAGCGGTAGACTCATATCCTTTCTTCCTTAATTCATTATTCCATGAAAATGGATTATTCCATGAATTCCTCAAAACGAGGCTCATCAAAATGCAAAATCTAAGACTACTATAAGACTACTAATAAAATAAGAAAAAAAATTCGAACGATGAAATTACCGCTCCCTAATATCCAACTGACTGATTAATTTCTTATAACGTACTCTATTTTTCTTTGCCAAATAAGCCAGCAAACGTTGACGTTTTCCCAAAAGTCTTCGGAGACCTCTTTCCGATGAAAAATCTTTTTTGTGTAATTCCAAATGTGAAGCAAGTCTCCGTATCTTATTGGTGAAACTGAATACTTGAAATTCAACAGAACCCCAGTTTTCTTCTTTTTCTTCTTTAACCATAAATCCAAAAATTTTTCTACCTCCTTTCTTTTTCATGTATTTTTCTGATCAGGAAAAATAAAAAATTATGTCAGTTATTTTGAAGTTATTCTAATCTCGTACACACAAAAATTTGCAATTATTCATCTACTACTGGAATTTTGATTTATTTTATCGATGCAAATTGGATTTGGATAGAAGGGTACATTCTTTTATTTTAGATAGAAGAAAAGTTTCTTCTATCTAAAATAAAAGAATTTTGCTGATTTATTTATTGCTATATCCAATTTATGGAATTGATACACCGTTTAATTGATATCATTTAGCAAAATGAAACATAGCATATGCATCCATCTTTCGGCTCGAGAATTTCACGGGATAGAGATATGGTATAAGAAATAGGCTATTAAGTAACTCTAAATGAATTGTGGATACATCTGTATCCTTAACATACTGAAACAACTGCCATTATTCGTATCAAACCAATAGCGATTCATACAAGTTAAATCTTCTAATCAATGGTGGGCCAATAATGAATTTTTTTGCATATGTATTAAGACGCTTGGCCTGATTTCGAAATTGTCCAGAGTTTTTTATGTAGTTTTCCTTGCAAAATGATGGATCTCCTTCCGCAACTTTCCAATTACGAGTACGAGAATTGAAAGACATGAAAATTCTCAATTCTCTACGGCGTCTAGGAGATAGATAGAATATTTTCAGGAACAAGAAAACCAGAAGAATCTTTCTCTCTATTCACTACCATTCCGCGTCTTCGACTTCTATTAGTTTCTTTTCTTCTTTAATGCAATAGCTATAGTTTGATATAGAATCCATTTCTCAAAGTAATGGAAACCTTTCTCTTATAGGAAATGGTTCGAAAATCGCTATTCCACCTTTTAGGTATCGTGAAAAGTGATACCTGTGAAGATCGTGCATTTCAGTCACATTCAGATCCGTTTTTTGAGTCCATGATATAACCAAATTGGATGGATCTTCCACCCGTTTAGCTAAGAAAGAATAGATGCAGAGGTGGATAATAGATCGATATGAAGATCATGAGCTGCCCCATAATGAAACCACCAGGAGTCGCGAATATCTCCTTCTTCCCTAATCCAAGATTGGAGAAAGAAGATCTAAGAGGGACCCATGGAGAATGTGGTCAGAAACCCATAATAGAGTCCGACCGCAACGACCGAATTAATTATCCTCATCGAGAAACTTAGACTACTAAGTAGAAAAGATTTGAAAATCATGGCATGGGTCTCCTTTTTTTCTTTCTTTAGAGTTTTCTATA